AAAGACTCCAGAAGATATTGATCGTAAATAAGAAGACTGTTTACGAAGAAAAAGGAATATATATTCGCATTCATATACATAAAAATTATGTAGGAACCAAAAGAATCTTTTCTTTATTTTTGAAAAGACGTAAATGGATTTTTTTGAAGTAATGAGACTATTCAAATTATGATATTCGTGGAAAATCAATCGCAATAAATGCAAAGAAGGAACATCTTTGATCCAGCATTGAAGGATTTGAACCAAGATTTCTAGATGGATGGGATAGGGTATTAGTAGATCCGACACATAATTTAAATGTGATAATTTATCCTCTAAAAAGGGAAATATTGAATGAATAGATCGTAAATTCTGAGATTTTGGTATTCTTTTTTCTTCAAGGGAGGATACTAATCGTGACGAGAATGAAATTTCCAGAATGACTCCAAAACCTTCTGATACCATTTGAGAATAAAAATGATAAGAAAAAGAATTCTTGTGCAGCGAAAATCCATTTTGGTTAGAATCATTCACCGAAGAAATCAAATATTTCTGTTGATACATTCGAGTAATTAAACGTTTCACAAGTACCAAACTAGATTTATTGTCATAACCGATAATTTCCACAGGTTCATAAAAAATCAAACTATTGAAGCTATGATAATGAGCAAGTGAGTAAATAGACTCCTGAAGGAGTAGCGGATATAGGAAGTTTTGTTGCCAAAATCTCTCTTTTTTCAATCTAAATATCCTTGTAATTCTGCTATTTAAATACATTTCTACTTTAACCAAAAAAGAGAGGCATTTCTTGTGTTATGAAATGATACATAGTGCAATATGGTCAGAACGGCGTATATGTGTATGTTGTATATAGTCTATTTTTTCTCTTATAGTAAAATACTCTTTATAAGAAAATAGTAGAACTTCTAACTAGAAGAAATTAGAATAATAAAGAATAATAGAATAAGAATATTATTCTTCTAATTATTCTAAAAGATAATTCTAATAATAGAGTCTAGTATTATTATATACTATGCACCGTCTATACTTTTACTTTATATTTTTTCTATTTTAAAGAATCTAAAATAAGACGACTTTTTCTATTCTTTTTAAACTTTTAGACTGTACTGTGATTAAAAATCATAAGAATAATCTAAGAAGTAAAAAATTCTAGAATTATAGAAAAGTAAGAACAAAGAAAGAATATATACCCCGGAGACAAAGAGCCCAATCTACAGATCTTTTTCTTTTCCCTTCCTATCTAATTTGATTTTATTTTACTTGTTAATATAACTAGTAATATAGGAATAATAATAAAAGAAAGAAAATAACAATAAGAAAAAAGGGTAAAAATCTTTTATTTTCGCAACCCAATTACTCTTTTGACTTTGGAAATAAGAATTTTTTATCACTATACTCTTTCTTCTACACATCCGTCTACAATCCACAATAAAGAATAATTAGGATTAATAAAAAAAAGAATCAATGGTCTCACAAGAGACCCTTTTCCCACATCAGGCACTAATCTATTTTTAACGTATAATTAGTAATTTGATCGGGTAATCATTCGAATTAAGAAGGGAAGCTCGTTGCTTTTTTGTCTTACTCAATTGGAGCCATAAGGCTCTATCCATTTATTCACTAGACCCAAAATACTTTACTGAACTTTAAAAATGTTCTAAAAAGAAAAATTTTTGTTCTATTTATATTATTGAGTACTAGAATTTTTCTTTTTTTTTTCTATTCTTTTTACGACATGCTCTTTTTTCCATTCATTACCTTTCAGGATCAGTCGCGGTCTTATAAACTATACCAATAGTCTAGACGAATTTCTTCATCCAAATGTGTAAAAGATCATAGTCGCAATTAAAAGCCGAGTACTCTACCATTGAGTTAGCAACCCGGATCAATATGAAGTGTAGATATGATCGAAAGAAAAAAAATTCAGCAAACTTATCCATTTTACTAAAATGAAGGAAAGAGCCAATAGGGAATGGGGATAAAAAGATCTATTTATATATGATCAAATTATATTTGTTTGATACGCCATTGTCAATATGAATGGACTTTTTAGAAAACAAAATTCAAGAAATTCTATGGAAATTTGTGTTGGATTAGCACAACATAAAGAATAAAACTTTGAGTGGAAAAAAATCAGGAATAATAAAAAGGTATAGATAAAAAAATAGCGGCTTTCTTTAATCAAAAAAAGAAAGATACAATACAAATACAAGAAGAAAGATTACCCCCCTTGTTGGGGGGTTCCACAAAAATAAGAAAAAGAAGAATAAAATAAGTATGAATAGAACAAAAAAAAAGAAACTTTGAATAAAGAATTAAACAAAGATAGGTACTCTTTATCCTATAATTTTTTCTTCATGATTCTTGTTTTTCTTTTCTTTTTTTATCAAAAGAAATTTGAAATTCTTTAAAGAATTCTGTCTTGCTTAAAATATCATAAACAGTTTCTGTGGGTTGAGCACCTTTTTCAAGGAAATATAAGATAGCAGGAACATTTGAATAAGTTTGATTCTTTATCGGATCATAAAAACCCACTTTTCGAAGATCTCTTCCTTCTCTTCGGGATCGAACATCAATTGCAACGATTCGATAAATGGCTCATTGGGATAGATGTAGATAAAAGATGCCCCCCTAGAAACGTATAGGAAGTTTTCTCCTCATACGGCTCAAGAAAAAATGATTCTAATTTATAGAATTTCTATTTCTATCTATATAGATAGAAATAGAAAGAGAAAGGGATCTATAAAGAATTAGACTGAAATTTGAGCCTTTTTTTTTCCTTCTTTACAGAAAAATAAATTTCATTTATACTCCTAACTCAAGTTGGGTATTTTTCAAAGAGTTCAAAAGGAAATCCTTAAAATTTATTGAGCTGTCTCTAACCTCTTTTTTTGTCTATTTTCAGATCTATTTTTTTTTACTCATTCTGATCCAATTGTTGAGACAAGTTTAAAAAGTGTTTCCTTGTTCCGGAATTTGTTGTCTTTTCTTTGTGCTTTTTTAAATCATTAGGTTTAGACATTACTTCGGTGATCTTTACTCCTTTTCAAAAAGGCAGCAACATACCTTTTGTTTTTTCTATGGAAAAGGGAAAAATCATTTTATTCCTTTGTGATACACTCTTGATCAAAACAGTTTTAAAATTTCGACAAATTTGGTTTTTTTTCATTTCAAACTTGTTCAATTTTGAACCTCTCCATTTATCTATAATTATCTATAATTTAGATATTGATGATATTTTTACAAAGTTGATCTAACTTATTGATTGTCACTAACCCTAGATTATTACCCCGATAAAAGAATCAATTCTTTTTGCTCGAGCTCCATCATATGCTATACCTTATATATACCATTAGTATCTTTATTTAGCAACCCAAGATAAATTCAATCAGGTTCCTAGCAGAACAAATAATGTCGAGACAAGAGCATCTTTATTCGTATAGAAGATGGTGGATGTCAGAATCCACAGCCAATCATGTCCTTCAAGTCGCACGTTGCTTTCTACCACATCGTTTCAAACGAAGTTTTACCATAACATCCCTATAATTTTCTTTTAATTTGGAACCATATGCAATTGATTCAATATGGAATCATGAATAGTCATTGGCTGAACCGATACATAAGAATCTACACTTATAGACTTATAGATTAAGTCTATACCCAGAAAGGATTTCACTTAAAATTACCTCCATATTTTCTCATATGAATAATATCACATAAAAAAACAAATCAGTTTTAAGCAAACTTATTTACATCTTCAACAAATCTTTCAGGATTGTCCATCAGAAATTCTTTTTCTTAAAATAAAAAAGATTCTAAACCTAAAAAAATTCTTTGGCTTTACTTTCATTCAGATGAAAAAGAAATCCCCATGAATGGATAAAAGTTTTTATTTAACTAAATATTTCATTGAAATATTCATAAATATTCAATTATAGTCAATTAGAGAATAATAAGATATTCTCAATAAGAAAAATAGACAAAAAATATACAAATAGACAATATGTAATAATTTGTAATAATTATGTATTTATGTATGAATATATTCTAATCTAAATATATCCTAATATATTCATATTTTCTCATTTTTTCTTTATATTTATGAAATATAATTTTCTGATTTGAATATTATGATTTACTTTTTTTTTACCATCTCCAATTGAATCTGATTTTCATTTAATTTAAAACAGAGAGATAGTTTGAGAATAGAGTTTCTTTGTTTTCATTATTATAAAGTATAAAAAGTCTTGTGTAAGGTAAGATCAAAGATAAAATCAGAATCCTCGGATTCTGATCTTTTCGCATCCATCTCCATCATAAAAAAAAAACAAAGAATTGTTGAATTCAATTTTCAATTTTAATCGAGAAGAATTTTTCGTTTCTGATGCGAACGATCTGGGACGGAAGGATTCGAACCTCCGAGTAACGGGACCAAAACCCGTTGCCTTACCGCTTGGCCACGCCCCATTTCTTTTTGGTCTAAGAAAAACTAAGATAAATATTTGTTATTCGTCAATAACCAACCTAAATAAATATAGGACATGTTGCCGCTAGGATTCAACATAATAGATATAGAATCAAAAAGATTAATTGATCATTACTTAGAATTCAATTAAGATATTCTATGAAAATAGAATTCCTTGTATTCTTATTTAATTGGATAATGTAAGGAAGGATTCTTGATTGGGGAGAAGTCAAAGAAAAATAAGAATTTCTTTCTTTTATCTACCTTTTTTATTTTCAATTTTCCCTCAGAAAAACAACTTAATGCAATCTGATAATTTATTCTTCAATTTAATTTGAATTTTTAACTTTAAGAACAAGAAAAGAATATTTGTTATGCTTAATATCTTTTGTTTCATTTGTATCTGTCTTAATTCTACCCTTTATTCGAGTAGTTTTTTCTTTGCCAAATTGCCCGAGGCTTATGCCTTTTTCAATCCAATCATAGACGTTATGCCAATTATCCCTGTACTCTTTTTTCTCTTAGCCTTTGTTTGGCAAGCTGCTGTAAGTTTCCGATAAAAATTGAATCTCTAATCTCTATTCAATTCATAATTTATTTGATAAAAAAAAAAAGATGAGATTTTATTCTGAAAATCAATAAGATCATAAATAAGATTCAGATAAGTCTGGACATTAGGAACCCTCGATTCAAAAAGTCTGGTATTTTATATTGAAATTCAATTTGAATATTGAATAAGGTAAGGAGGCGATGATCTTTATCTTTTCTTTACTTTATCTTTTCTTTAAAAAGCTAACCAGCTTATTTCTTTTGTTCTAACCTTTCCTTTATAAGATCCCATACCCCATAAAATTACTTAATTTTAGATATGAATATGGCAATAAATTTTTGGTAACGAAAAATATTACATTAGAAAAAAAATTCATAAAAATAAATTTCAAAAAAACTTCTTTTTTTTCATCTTTAGAGCGATAGTATGTGTCGTAAAATAGGTGATCTATTTCCTTCAAAAAATGATCTTATCTTATCTTGGAGATTTGTAATGCTTACTCTTAAACTATTCGTTTACACAGTAGTAATATTCTTTGTTTCTCTATTCATCTTCGGATTCTTATCTAATGATCCGGGGCGTAATCCTGGGCGTGAAGAATAAAAAGAATAAAAAAAGAGATGAGATTCATTTTTACTTTCTTTTTCATAGATAAATGTATAAAGAAAAGAAATGGAATATGGAATAGATTTTAGATAAAGATAAAAGATTTATAAAGAAAGAATAATCAAAAATTATTCCAATTATAAAATCTCAAGTGATCGGGGGGGGGGGGGTCGGAGAGAGAGGGATTCGAACCCTCGATACGAATAATTCGTACAACGGATTAGCAATCCGACGCTTTAGTCCACTCAGCCATCTCTCCCCATTCAAAATTAGAAATTTATCATGCATGTAATTTAACACATGAAGTCAAGATTGATAACAATTTTGATTTTACTTCAATGATTCAAAAAAAATTTCTCGAATAGAAAGAATACCTTACTTCTTTTATTTTGTACAAAACAAAAACTTCATTTCCCCGGCCTGGTTAAGTATAAGTACTGGCCGGGCCAGTACTTCTTTTGTTCCGACAAATAAAAATTTTTATTGAAACGAGAAGAATAAATTTCATTGCCATTCCTAATTATTATAAATTAGATAAGATTCTAATAGATAGATTATCTTAGAAATTATTGAAACTATTCTTTATATCTAACTATATCTAAATTAATAATTAATAGAATTAATATATTCTATATATTCTATTTTCATTTTATAATTTTATATTATTATAATTTTATATTATTTTATATTAATTATTTTATATTATATATATATATTTTTTTATATATTTTTATATATTTTAATTTTATTTTATATATATATTTTATATATATTTAAAATTTACTAATTTAATCTTAGAGATTCTATTTCTATTCTCAGTATATTTTATTAGATTCTAGTAAATTAGAGTCTAAAATTAGAATATTTAATCTTTATAGCTTTATAGTAAAAAATAGTAAAAGTATTCTAGTACTCTTACTAGTACTAGTAAGAGTCTTTATAGTATTTTATAGTATATAGTAATATAGTACTAAGATTTTTCGTGTTTATTTTTTTTTTCTTAAGACTTCTTTCTTCTTAATATTAAGACTTCTTAAGGGAATTATTAAGATGAATAGAATACTGAACTTCAAATTTCATTTAGAATGAAATTTGTTTTCCATTAATGAATTTCCTAATTTTATAAATTTTCTATTTAAGAATAAAAAAATATATCTGATAAGAGAAAGAATAAAAAAAAAAACACACATATTTTTAAAATGATACTATAAATAATTTACTTGTTCAAAGCAAAGGACAAGTTTGAAAGTTTGAGGTCCAATTTAACCAAATTCATAAAATATAATGGTTCAAATGAAGAGAGGTTTCAAAAAATAAAATACTTATAACTTTAGTACACTATTGAAATTTGACTAAACTTTTTGCTATTTACCTATTCTTAAGTTTTCCCGCGGTGGAACAAAATACGTGTTAATGCTGAAATTTTCATGATTCTGATGCTATCTTGACTACATATAATTACTTTGTTGGACAAAAGGCCCATTTATATCCAATAATGAATATGTAGCGGGTATAGTTTAGTGGTAAAAGTGTGATTCGTTCTATTAACAACTTCAATAGTTAAGGGGTCTTTCCTTTTTTTTTTTTCATATTTCATATTCCGATCAAAAACTTTATTTCTTAAAAAGATTTAATACTTTATCCTTCAATAGCACATTTGAGGAAAAAATATACATTATCACGATTTCTATCCAAAAGACAATTATAATTTTCATAAAAAAATTGTATTATGGAGTCGAGAAGCATAATTTTTTTTGATTGATTCAATTCTTCCAATTAAATGAGTATGAATAAAAGATCTATGGATAATAGTACAAAACTTTCAATCGTAACTAAATCTTCAAATTTTTCGTTTAAAAAGGGGATATTGAAGCCAAAA